AATAATTGATCCGGATCCTAAAAACAATAATGCTTTCGAATAGGCATGAGTGATCAAATGGAATAAAGCAGCTCGATAAGAGCCTATCCCTGGGGCTAACATAATATAACCCAATTGAGACATTGTAGAATAGGCTAAACTTCTCTTAATGTCTCTTTGAGCAAGAGCTAAAGTAGCTCCTAATAGTACCGTTATTACACCTATCAAAGAAATGAGATTCATTATGTAAGGTATGACTGTGAAAAGCGGAAGAAATCGAGCGACAAGAAAAATGCCTGCTGCTACCATAGTAGCAGCATGGATAAGAGCTGAAATAGGAGTAGGCCCCTCCATGGCATCAGGTAACCATACATGAAGGGGAAATTGTGCGGATTTAGCAACTGCACCGACGAATAATAGGGAGGCACACAGAGTAGCAAATAAAGAGTTGACCCCATTATTACGGATCAGGTTATTGAAGATTTCGAACAAATCTCGAAATTCGAAACTCCCTGTTATCCAATAAAAACCTAAGATTCCTAATAATAACCCAAAATCCCCTACACGATTAGTTACAAACGCTTTTTGACAAGCATTTGCGGCAGCCGGTCGTGTGAACCAAAAACCTATTAATAAATACGAACACATTCCCACTAGTTCCCAAAAAATATGAATTTGTATCAAATTGGAACTAGTAACTAATCCCAACATGGAAGTATTGGAAAAACTCATATAAGCAAAAAATCTCAAATATCCTTGATCATGAGACATATAATTGTCACTATAAATAAGAACCATGATTCCAACCGTAGTGATTAGTATTGACATAATAGAAGTAAGTGGATCGATCAAGTAGCCGAACTCTAAGGAAAAATCGGTATTGATGGTCCAAGACCATAGATGTTGATAGATAGAACTGCCATTTATCTGTTGAATAGACAGATCGGACGAAAAAACCATAACTATACTTAGCAATGAAACACTAGGAAAAGTCCACATACGACGCAGATTTTTTGTTGCGGTCGGAACAAGCAGAAGTCCCAACCCTATTGACATAGTAACTGGAAGTAGAGCGAAAGGTATGATCCATGCATATTGATATGTATGTTCCATAAGAAAATCAAACTTTCTTTTTTTATTCTTATTAATTGTTTCCCATTCACCAGCCCTTATTTCTTCCGGAAGGAGCAATAATCAAATAAATAAAAAAAAAAAACAAAAAATTCAAATAATCAAGTTACTAGTTAAAAGCTACTACCTAGTTATTAACGAAGATATTTATTAAGATAAAAAATACGAGATTTTCAATTATTCTACTATATACATACGATACGGTGATTTCTATCCATATTTATATCAATATAGTAAGGAAAAAGAATGATACCCAAATTTCAAGTACTTTATTCTGATATGTATCGTAGGATCTGCCAATAACTCGATCCAATAAACCTAGTTTTTTTTTTAGTTTCTTCGGAGTCATTAACTAAAAAAAATTCTGGAATTGATTGGCTTCTAGTCCAATAAAACAAACTTATGTTTATGTGTTTATGAAAAATGCTAGAATACTTGTCACTTCGCATAGAACTAAAAAGAGAAATTACTCAAATTCCCTTTATTTTATCAAGTAATGTATTGTTTAACGGATTAACTACTTTAGATTTAATTTCAATTTAAATTATGTGGACTCTATCTCCGAGCTTGATCAATTAATAGAAAAAGGTTACATTCATTATTGGTTTCCTAAATTAGGAAAGGGTTCTTAAGCTTTTCGATTTATTAAAAATAACATTTATAATATATATATATATATTATCTAAATAGACTGAGATATGAATTGGAACCTTTTTAATTCTTATCAATGGCATCCGATTCAACGGTAGTAGATCCCGCCCGTAGACATAGATTGAATAAAGATATGAAGCCCCCAATCAGTACAAATTATTCTTTCTTCGAACATTGGATGTAATGGAAATGTGAAAAAAAAAAATTCCCTTGAAAATCACATCGTTTTTTCTTTTTTCTTCTATTTCATTTCTTTTTTTATCCTTAATGATACCATATGCGATGCTGATCTATCTGTATCCATACTCTTCTATGTTATGAAGTAAGCATAAGTATCGGTTATGGAATAAAGATAGATAATGAATAGTTAATAGAAAGAACAATCTATTTTGAATTGAACAATAAATGTCTTTCACGTCCAACTATAAAAATGAGTGACCCTTTTATTTTGAAATGGCGGTTCCAAAGAAACGTACTTCTCTGTCAAAAAAGCATATTCGTAGAAATATTTGGAAAGGAAGGGGATATCAGGCCGCGGCAAAAGCTTTATCTTTAGCTAAATCTATTTCTACCGGGCATTCAAAAAGTTTTTTTGTGCGACAAACAAGTAATAAAGCCTTGGAATGATCTGAATCTGCATCAGCATGACTCGATGAATTGGATGATTAAATTTATAAGATGAAGAATTCACATTAACTAATGTTTTGAACTCATCAATATGAGATAGAACTAGCTGTTGTGGTATGTAGAATATGAAGTATTCTGTATACTAGGTTCTAAAAATAATTTCTTTTTTTGTTTGAAAAAAAAAAAAGAAAGAAAAAGAAGTAGTTAGACACAAAATACAAGGTTTCACCTTTCATTGATTGGTTTTTATAATTCGCGAGATGGGGATTGTAACTTTCCCCATCGATTCATTTTTCACAATAACAAAACTCTTACTTTTTTTCTTAGGAAGGGATTGCCTTATTGGATTATGTATCTCCAATAGTTATACATCATTAAGATTTTTGGAAAATCTGAAACAAGTATGAACGAGGTTAGAGCCCCCTTTTTTGTTCCAAAGTAAGGCGGGGGTAAGATTCATAGTCAAAGTCAATGGATTATTGAAACTAATTGATTAAAATATACATTTTAAAACTTTGATTTGTAGCTCTCTGAATCACTACATATCTACAAGGACTCCCTCTTGTTTCGAACAGATAAAAAAAAAACACAAAATAACAAAACTGCCAGGATCCCATTTAGATCGATATTTATGTACTAAATAATGAGTCAATCTTACGTTACGTAATCCAACCCCAATGGATCCTATCCCATGTTTGAGCTGGAGGATCGATCAATCGATATATCTAGATCCAATATCTAAATTATTTTATCTATTAATATTAGATTTCAAATCTATATATAAAGAGATAAAATCAGTTTAAATTTGATTTTCTAAGTTTTCTAAGTTAAAGTACATACAGTAGAATTCCGATAAAGATTGAAACTCTTTTGTTATACGATATGCCCGGTCCAATACCTAATGGGTTTGGTAAATCCTCACACAAATTATGTTCTGTATACAATGAAGATCCCAATCATTAATACATCTTTGATACCAAACTATCCAAATTTTCATAGAAATCCTTTGGATGTAGTGATGAAGTTGTGATATATAAAAAATCTTGTTTTATTTTGTTCATTGAAAAATGAATCTTTTTCATTTCGGATCTATCAAATCAGATAAATGAGAAATGAATCGTCAAAAAATGAGAAAAAAATTCTTAGTTCTATACCTGGACTCAGGGCATAACCGTCTAGTTCCAACTATTCCAGAAGAACTTATAATACGGAAAAGCCCGCTGTTTAAAACGACCCCCTGCCACGATACTAAGGATTATTGAGCGTTTAAATATTTATTTGAACGGGTCTTTATTCATCGATTCTAACATTTCCTAAAATAGATTGCATTAAATCCCTCAATCTCGACGATTGAACATCATATGGACTATGATTATTTCGATGATGCCGCCATGGTGAAATTGGTAGACACGCTGCTCTTAGGAAGCAGTGCTAGAGCATCTCGGTTCGAGTCCGAGTGGCGGCATCCTCTAAAAAAGGCACAATAGATCCTATAATGAATTCAATTCCGGATTTCCATTCCGTAATTGGGGATACCCCCCTAAAAAAAATTATGATATTTGCCACTTTAGAACATATATTAACTCACATCTCTTTTTCTATCATTTCAATTGTTATTACGATTCATTTGATGACCTTATTAATCCATGAAACCGTAGTACTATTTGATTTGTCAGAAAAAGCCATGATGGCTACCTTTTTCTGTATAACAGGATTATTAGTTACTCGTTGGATTTATTCGAGACATTTGCCGTTAAGCGATTTATATGAATCTTTACTGTTTCTTTCATGGAGTTTCTCCATTATTCATATGTTTCCTAAAAGACGGAACCAGAAAAGTTATTTAAGCGCAATAACCGCGCCAAGTGCTATTTTTACCCAAGGCTTTGCCACTTCGGGTCTTTCAACCGAAATGCATCAATCTGCAATATTAGTACCTGCTCTACAATCCCAGTGGTTAATGATGCACGTAAGTATGATGTTATTGAGTTATGCAGCTCTTTTATGTGGATCGTTATTATCCATAGCTTTTTTAGTCATTACATTTCGAAAAAACCTAGATATTCCTCGCAAAAGCAATCATTTATTAATTGGGTCATTTTCCTTTGTGAATGAAAAAAGAAGCGTTTTACAAAACACTTCTTTTCTTTCATTTAGAAATTATCACAGGTATCAATTAACTCAACAATTAGATCAGTGTAGTTATCGTGTCATTAGTCTAGGGTTTACTTTTTTAACCATAGGTATTCTTTCGGGAGCAGTATGGGCTAATGAGGCATGGGGGTCTTATTGGAATTGGGACCCCAAGGAAACTTGGGCATTTATTACTTGGACCATATTCGCGATTTATTTACACAGTAGAACAAATCAGAGCTTTCAGGGTGTGGATTCGGCAATTGTGGCTTCTATAGGATTTCTTATAATTTGGATATGCTATTTTGGGGTCAATCTATTAGGAATAGGACTACATAGTTATGGTTCATTCACATTAACAACTAATTGAAGAAAGGACCTGAAGAATACATAGGAACATCGTCCCGTATATTATATAAAGAAGGTTTGTGCAAGTTTTTTCGAACCATTTGAATCAAGTAGTGATTCAAATGGTTCGAAAAAACTTTAGATGTATCTGATTATAATTCACTTCATTTTTTTTTCTTTCATTGAACGCTTTTAAAAATCACACAGTTCTTTTACATTAATGTAATGTCTTATTGATGAAAACTATTTATGAAAATAAATAGATAGAATAGCTTCTATCCTGTCAATTGATAGCGAGAGAACGAAATCAGGATAAATACCAATACCTATTACAGGTAGAAGGATACAGACCGAAACAAATAGTTCTCGTGGTCCAGAATCAAAAAAATAAGAGTTTGGAACGTTGAATAGCTTGTAGCCATAGAACATCCGACGTGACATAGATAATGAATAAATAGGAGTTAATATCATTCCAATTGCCATTACGAAAGTTATTAGTATTTTTGGCATTAAAAGATATTTCGGGCTAGTAATTATTCCAAAAAATACTACTGATTCCGCAACAAAACCACTCATTCCTGGCAATGCAAGAGAAGCCATCGAGAAGCTACTGAACATGGTAAATATTTTTGGCATTGGGATAGCTATTCCTCCCATTTCGTCGAGATAAACAAGACGTATTCTATCGTAGCTCGTTCCTGCCAAGAAAAAAAGTGCAGCACCAATAAATCCATGAGAGATTATTTGTAAAATGGCTCCATTGATTCCCGTATCGGTTATGGAACCAATTCCTATAAGTGTGAAACCCATATGAGATACGGAAGAATAGGCTATTCTCTTTTTTAAATTGCGTTGACCGAAAGAAGTTGAAGCTGCATAGATTATTTGAATCGCTCCTACTATCATCAACCAGGGAGAAAATATAGAATGAGCATGGGGTAATAATTCCATATTGATCCGAACCAATCCATACGCTCCCATTTTTAATAAGATTCCCGCTAGAAGCATACATGTACTGTAATGTGCTTCTCCATGGGTATCTGGTAACCATGTATGTAGGGGTATAATCGGCGATTTGACAGCATAAGCAATAAGGAAGCCAATATAGAATAGTATTTCCAATCCCAAAGGATACGATTGATTAGCTAATGTTTCAAAATTTAATGTTGGCTCATTGGAGCCATATAAACCCATACCCGGAACTCCCATTAAGAGAAAAATAGAACCCCCCGCTGTGTACAAAATAAACTTTGTAGCTGAGTACAGACGTTTCTTCCCTCCCCATATGGATACAAGTAGATAAACAGGAATTAATTCTAATTCCCACATGAGGAAAAAAAGTAAAAGGTCTCGAGAGGAAAATGATCCTATTTGACCACTATACATTGCTAACATCAGGAAATGGAACAATCGCGAATCTCTAGTAACTGGCCGAGCCGCTAAAGTAGCTAAAGTAGTGATGAATCCCGTCAGTAAAATGGGTCCTATGGAAAGTCCATCGATTCCCGGTCTCCAGTGAAAATCAAAAGTATTTATCCATTTATAAGCCTCTTCTAATTGGATTAATGGATCGTCCAATTGGAAATGATAACAGAACGCATAGGTCGTTAGAAGGAGTTCTAATAAGCATATACAAATAGTATACCACCGAACCACCTTATTTTTATTCCCTCTACGAGGGAGAAAGAAAATTGACGAACCCGCGGATATCGGCAAAACAACAATTATTGTTAACCAAGGAAAATAACTCGTGGTAAAGACAAGATAGACTTTGACCAGAAAAACCCGCGCTCGGAATAATTTCTCGAGTACGGGTTTTTGTCGGTAAAGAGGAATCAAATGGATTCAAGTGGATTTTTCTAGAACGTATCAATAAGCTAGACCCATGCTGCGAGTTGTCTCATGCCATAAGTAAACCCGAACACTCAAGAAATCCGTTGGACAAGCGGATTCACATCTCTTACAACCTACACAGTCCTCTGTTCTTGGAGCAGAAGCAATTTGTTTAGCTTTACATCCGTCCCAAGGTATCATTTCCAATACATCTGTGGGGCAGGCTCGTACACATTGAGTACACCCTATACATGTATCATAAATCTTTACTGAATGCGACATTGGATCTATAAATTTTTTGAACTTTATGAATTTTCGATCTGGCTTCATTAGTAATTGAATTATATATATTATGTTGTAGACGCCAGACGAATCAGTGGTTTACCAGAACTTTTTTGATAATCAATCTATTTCTGGATCTGTTCATGAGCAAGGGCCAAGATACTTTGATTTCTTACGTTTCAACAAGCATGGTCATACGAATCATACATGCTAGTTCTAAATTAGTGAATATTTTGTGGATATCTGTCTTTATTTATATCATTAATACTATTTATTCAACAAATTCGATTGATTGATACGAGTTGATTTTCTGTTACGATGGATCGATGAAACAATAGCCGGCCCAATAGCTGCTTCAGCGGCTGCAATAGCTATAACAAAAATCGAGAAAATATCTCCTTTTAATTGACGACTATCAAACAAATCAGAAAATGTTACGAAATTTATATTAACCGCATTCAGTATAAGTTCAAGACACATAAGTGCTCTAACCATGTTTCGACTTGTGATCAATCCATAAATACCGATAGAAAATAAATAGGCACTCAAAATAAGTACATGTTCGGTCATCATTGACCAACCCCTCATCAATTTTGATTCATTTCAATATGAACAACAATTTCACCGATTTGATTAGAATATAAATGAAGTACGAAACAAAGTAAGGTATTAGTAATGGATCGAACTAAACCCCTTTCAATTTCATATATGAACAATAGAATATGAAAATGGAACTGAAGGAAAATGGATGTGATAACATAAAACAAAACAAGACTTTATTTATTTTATTTGATTTTGGATCTAAGTATTTATTACTTAATTACTTTACTGCCGGGCCATAGCAATTGCACCTATCAAAGCAACTAAAAGAATTATAGAAATAAGTTCAAATGGAAGGTAAAAATCTGTTGATAAATGAATCCCAATTTGTTGAACGTTACTTGTTAGGTCCTGCTCTATAATCTGATTTGATCTTGTAGTCCAAACAATCCCGTACCACGACGTATCCGAGATAGTAGTAATTAGTGAAAAAAGAATACTTGTACAAACCAGTGAAGTGACCCCATCCCCAACGGTCCAAAGATAGAAATCTTTGTAATATTCTGAACCATTCATGAACATCACAGCAAATAGGATTAAAACATTTACAGCTCCTACGTAAATAAGGAGCTGTGCAGCAGCTACAAAATAGGAGTTAGATGGAATATGGAATAAGGATATACAAACAAGAACCAGTCCCAATGAAAAAGCAGAATAAATTGGGTTGGTAAGTAAGACCACCCCCAGACCCCCTAATATAAGACCTGATCCCAGAAATACTAAAAGAATATCATGTATTGGTCCAGGTAAATCCATTATGTGTAAAAAAAGAGATAAATAAATCGAAATATTTCATAAACTTACTAACCGACCCAAGAAAAAAGAGGTTACCTTATTTTTTTCTTGTATATGATACGTTCCTAATTGAATCCTAAAGGGGTGTAGATTTATATAGATACAGTTATTGGATCAATCCCGCTACTGTATCTGAAAGAGTAGTTCGAAATTGTATATTTTGAAATCATCACAGATCTATGAATCCATTCTAAATCAAAATCAAGCCTTGATTCTCACCAATCAATAGTTATTTACTGACCTAGCAAAATGAAAGAAGCCTCACTCCTTTACTTTAAATCAAAACGGAATCTTAGTAATTGGTAATCGTTTTTGAATCAAGAGGTTTACCCCTGATTATTTTGATTGGAGTCGAATTCGTAATTGTTCGAATTGTGTAATCTCCAATTACTGACATTGGTAACCGGCCCAAAGCAATTTGATTATAATTCAATTCGTGACGATCATAAGTAGAAAGTTCATATTCTTCAGTCATTGATAAACAGTTTGTTGGACAATACTCGACACAATTACCACAAAATATACAGATTCCAAAATCAATACTATAATTAAGCAATCGTTTCTTTCTAATATCCGTTTCCAATCTCCAATGAACAACGGGTAGATCTATGGGGCATACCCGAACACATACTTCACAAGCAATGCATTTATCAAATTCAAAATGGATTCGACCACGAAAACGCTCCGATGTGATCGACTTTTCATAAGGATATTGAATAGTCACAGGTAAACGATTCACGTGAGATAAGGTAATCATGAAACTTTGACCAATATACCTTGCAGCTCGTATTGTCTGTTGACCATAATTCATGAACCCAGTCACCATAGGGAACATATCGTGGATATCCATGAATAGTTTGATGTTTCTTTCTCTTGCTCTAGATAGGTTATGAATCTAGAATATCATATTTTGTTATAGCGAAACGAGTTGGGAAGAAGTTGTTAATAATAGATTACCTAGAGAAATAGGTAAAAGAAATTTCCACCCAAGGTTTAATAGCTGGTCCATTCTCATCCTAGGTAAAGTCCATCTTGTTGTGATAGGAATGAACAGGAACAAATAAGCTTTAGCTAATGTAATAAGGATACCAATTGTCATTCCAAAGACTCCACCTGTTTTATTTATTCCAAAAGGTTCAGAAATGAATATGTACGGAATAGAGAAATTCCACCCGCCCAAGTAAAGAACTGTTACAAATAATGAAGAAACTAGTAGATTTAGGTAAGAAGCAACGTAAAATAAACCAGATTTAATACCTGAATATTCGGTTTGATAACCTGCTACTAATTCCTCCTCTGCTTCTGGTAAATCAAAAGGTAATCTTTCACATTCCGCTAGGGAAGAAATTAGAAAAACTATAAACCCTATAGGTTGACGCCACAGATTCCACCCCCAAAACCCATATTTTGACTGTGCCTCAACTATATCAACTGTACTTGAACTGTTAGATAATCATAGTCGATGATAACATCACTATTCCCATCGCTATTCCAGAACCGCACATGAGACCTCAGCTTCATACGGCTCCTCGATGGCCACAAATAAATCTAAGGACTGGTTCATTATTACCTCGGCATGTTTGTAGTGTAGATTAGAGTAAAGATGTATCGAAGAGTCCCGAATTAGACCAATGGAATTCCGTCCGCCATAATAAAAAAAAAAAAAGCGCTTCCGAATTGATCTCATCCTTTATTTTCTAATTAGACTTAGAATTCTTTTAGTTCAGTAATAACTTAATCCTTCAATAAAATACTCGTTGTTTCAATAGATATTTCGACCCATACTTTTCGTACGAAAAAGAATTAGACACTAATTCATGAGTTATAGTTGATAAATCATTATAAGAATTCTATCCGTATAAATATGGATAGGATTGAGGAAAGAAAGAATAAACAAAGATCTCTTATTATTCAGTTTTCCTATTGCATTCCATTTCTTTCGTTCCTGTTCTTCTTTCTCACTCAGAAGGGGGTTTCTAAAAAATCAAATCAAAGGATTACTTCGTTCTCGACAGTCATTTATTTAATCAGTGGATAGAAGCATACTCTGGATCGGAATCGTGAGGAAGTACTGCTTGATCATTTCTACGAACTTAAAGCCCTCATTATGATTCCTTTTATGTTATGCAGAAATATCCCTTTGGATACCTTACATTATCTTCATCACTAATCCTTTGTGTACCTTTGTGTTCCTAACCGTCCACTCATTTTTGATTGATCCCCGGTATGGTAATACATACAACATACACAACATACAACAACATACTATACAATAGTAGAAACTCCATACAGTTGATCTTTTGCACCCGCTTCAAGTCATGATGACTAATCAACCAATCTTGGGGTAAACAGTTTCGACCGCTTATGTTTACTTCCACTTTACTCTCGTACATAGGGAATGAGAATCAATCTTCTTACTGCAAATTCATAAGCTGTTTTGTTTCACTCATATAACTATCTGGTTTAACTCATCGACCCGAATGATGAATAAAAAGAGAAAGGTATCTATTCAACACATCCAACCCCTTTCCTGGAAATAAAGGAAAGGGGTAAAGGTTCATGTTCCAACGAATCACACGTAGAGATATTGATAACACACACGGAGTTAATGGTATTTCATAACTAATAGATTGAGCAGCAGCTCGTAGACCACCTGAAAAGGAATATTTATTATTCGATCCATATCCTGACATAAGAAGTCCAATAGGAGCAATACTGGAAATAGCGATCCATAAAAAAACGCCTATACTGAGATCGGCTAGAACAAGGCGATAGCCAAAAGGAATTACTAAATAGCTTAGTAGAATTGATATGACCGCTATAGATGGCCCCATACTGAATAAACGAACATCTCCTCTAGATGGGAGAAGATCCTCTTTCAAAAGTAGTTTGGTCCCATCTGCTAGAGCTTGAAGAATTCCCAAGGGGCCGGCATATTCAGGCCCGATACGTTGTTGTATCCCTGCAGATATTTCTCTTTCTAACCACACAATCACGAGTACGCCTATTGTGATTCCCGATACAGGAGTAAAAATAGGGACAAGCAGCCATAAGAGGTCATAGACCTCTTTTAAGGATTCCGATCTGGAAAAAGAATTGATAGCTTGTACTTCTGTCGTATCAATTATCATTTCAACGATCAACTTCTCCCATAATGATATCTATACTACCTAGTATCGTCATGATATCCGCCAATTTCATTCTTTTAACTAGCTGAGGAAGAATTTGCAAATTGATGAAACCAGGTGGACGAATTTTCCATCTCCAGGGAAAAACACTATTATCCCCTATCAGAAAAATTCCCAATTCTCCCTTTGGGGCTTCGACTCTCACATAAAGTTCTTGTTTCGACAATTCAAAAGTGGGAGAAGGCTTTTTACTAATGAATCGATATTCAAAACCATTCCATTCGGAATCACTTGCTCTATCAAAGCGTCGAACTTCTAAGTTCTCATAGGGCCCCCCCGGAATTCCTTCTAGAGCCTGTTGAATAATTTTTATGGATTCCGTCATTTCATTGATTCGTACTAAATAACGAGCTAATGAGTCTCCTTCTTTTTGCCACTGGACTTCCCAATCGAATTCATCGTAACACTCATAATGATCAACTTTACGAAGATCCCATTGGATTCCGGAAGCTCGTAGCATTGGTCCCGATAAACCCCAATTTATTGCTTCCTCCCCACCAATAATGCCCACCCCTTCAACTCGTTCCAAAAAAATGGGATTTTGCGTAATAAGCTTTTGATATTCAACAATTCCTGTTAAAGAATAATCGCAGAAATCCAAACATTTATCTATCCAGCCATGAGGTAGATCAGCAGCGACTCCCCCGATACGGAAATAATTATGCATCATTCGCATACCTGTGGCAGCTTCGAATAGGTCATATAGCAATTCCCTTTCTCTGAAAATATAGAAGAAGGGAGTCTGTGAACCGATATCTGCCATAAAAGGTCCCAGCCATAATAAATGAGAAGCTATACGACTCAGCTCCAGCATAATTACTCTGATATAGCTGGCTCTTTTGGGTACTTGAATATTTCCTAATTGTTCTGGTGCATTTACCGTTATTGCCTCTGTGAACATAGTAGCTAAATAATCCCAACGTGTTACATAAGGAAGATATTGTATAATTGTTCGGTTTTCCGCAATTTTTTCCATCCCTCTGTGTAAATAACCCAATACGGGTTCGCAGTCAATAACATCTTCACCATCTAGAGTAACGATAAGTCGAAGAACACCATGCATTGATGGGTGGTGAGGACCCATATTAACTATCATGAGGTCTTTTCTTGTAGCCGGTACATTCATATGTTTTCTTCTCCGATCCATTATTCTATGAATTGCCGAAAAGGAAATAAATGAGGTTCATCAAAATTCAAGATCTAATAAACCAAAGAATTCAAATAATCTTCAAATTAACGAGTTTTTGGTTCCCGAATATCTAATTGATCGATTAATTTTTTATAACGCACTCTATTTTTCTTTGACAAATAAGCCAGCAGTCGTTGACGTTTTCCCAGAATTTTCCGCAAACCTATCTGAGATAAATAATCTTTTCTGTGCAATTCAAAATGTGAAGTAAGTCTCTGTATCTTATTGGTGAAACTGATTACTTGAAATTCAACAGACCCTTTGTTTTTTTCTTCTTTCGGAATAACTGAGATGAATGAATTTTTTACCATAACCATAAAAATAAAATTTCTCTCTTTTTTTTTTTTCCACAGATATGGATTTTACCAATCAGGAATAATAATAATGCCAGTTATTTTGATCTGATACACCCAATAATCTGGATTTATTCATATATTACTTTATTCTATATTCTATCAAATCAAATCAAAATTTAATTCAAATGAATTGTAAGTACAATTTGTAATTTGATTCGATAGAAGGGCAATTTTTGTACCCACAAAAGAAAATTATTTTGACCTAAGAAGATTCTGCCAAATCATTTCTAGATTCAATCCAAATCCGACACCTGATATATAGGAAATGTACCAACCATCAACTAATTCCGAATCGTGGATACATATGTATCCTTGACATACTGAAACGGCTGCCATTATTGGTATCAAACCAGTAGCGATTCATACAAGCTAAATCCTCTAATCGATAATTGGGCCAAAGAAACAATTTGAATTGAATGAATTTATTTATATCTGTATCAATATGCTTGTCCTCATCCAAAAATTGTCCCCAGTTCCTTACATTGTTGTCATTGAAAAATACCGGATTTCTATCCATAGCATTCCTATTTCCGGAATTGAAACAAATTAGAATTCTCAATTCTCTACGACGCCTAGGGGATAGAATATTTTCAGGAACAAGCAAATCATAATGATTTTCGTCTCTATTCACAAGCATCTTTTTATGTTGTACAATGGATCCATTGAAATAATTCTCATCAACATATCTTTTTTCTCGATATCTTCCATTAGTTTGGCATTTATTATTATGGACCAATGAGATACCTATGGTTTGATACATAATAAATTGTCTATCCCATTTTATAGACAGACGTACTGGTTCAAGAATCAATATTCCCTTTTTTATCAATTCTGGAAGAGTTGGATTCGTCTGAATTAACATTACATCCAGGTGCATTTCTCCTCCTTGAATAGAGGATATAGCAATTTCCTTTGCATTTATTAGTCTAAGCAGGAAACAATATACCTTAACATTATTGAAAATTCTGTTATTCAAAAGATCATCCCATCTCAATTGAAAAAGCAAATATTTTTTCAGGAATAACTCTTGTTTTGCTTTCTTGTTACTCTCGGGTTGTCCTTTCTTTTCACGTTTTTGAATGTCCGATTCCGTGTAATCCTTTTCAAAATCTTTTTGTCGTTTTCGTGCGTCTGAGCCAATATTTCCGTGGCCGAGCTGTTCTTTTTCTTCTTGATTTCGATTCTTTAATTCAAGATATTCTTTTTGATTAGATGATATACGAAGATCCTTTTTTTGATTTTCATTAATGTTTTTGTTTTCACTAATGTTTTCATTTCCATTAAAAATCAAAAGAAGTAATTTGATTGGTATAATCCACGGTTTGATCTTATATGCATCATAAAGTGGCACAAATTCTGAGAAGAACCAAGATTTCGTATTTAATATGGGGCGATATAGCATTTCTTTATTCATTCCCATCAAAAAAAACTTTTTTTTTTGATTGGGTGGGTTGATTTCTTGATGAATCGTGAGATAGAAAAGATCTTTCTTATCAATCATTTGATAATAATCAGTCTCGGTCTTAGTCATTTTATTAATGTTGGTCCCGGTATCCGTATCGGTCCAGGACTCAATATCGATATTCTTTCTAAGAAATAAATCGAAAATTTTCCACTCCAAATATTTTCTATCCGTACTTTTACCCGTACCAATAATAGACTCTTCTCCTAGATAATCACTAATACATATATCCCCCAGTACATAAAATGGTTCAATTTTAGGTGTGTTGTAATTATATGGAATCTCTCGGTCCTCGTTTACTTGTAATGAGGATGGATAAATATATGAGTCTTTCCTATCCCCATAATTAATATATTTATATGAAAAAAGATCATATCTGTAGTTTTTTTTTAATTTTTCTTTTTTTATCGTCAATGAATTCACTTCATAATCATTTTTTTTCTCGTAATGAATGAATTGGGCTTTTTCATATGAATTCTTTTTTGAGTCTTTATTTTGAATCGTACGACGCCGATTGACCCTAGTTCGCCATTTTTGCGGTACTAATTTAGACCACCTAGCCTGAGAGAAATTGTATTGATAATGACCCCTTAACCAGTTTTTCCACTCATTCATTCCAGAATTCGGAAGTTTTTTATGCCTTGATTTGGAATCTAATATTCTTCGTGTTCCAAAAAAATTCCGGATTCTATCTTTAAGAATAAGATATGCTTCGCGATATTGAAGTAGAGATCTCAAATGATACTTCTTATTAATAGCTTGGATTTGTGATAATTTGTAAAATACAGATGCTTGTGAAAAGGAATATAGGTCAACAGAAATCTTTGATTTATTTTTAGTAATATTAGAAATAGACTTTTTTATAGTCGAAATAAAGTGCATTTTTTTTTGATTTATTTCATCAATCCCTTCTTTGTGAATGTATTTATCGATAATCTTTTTTGTTGATTTAAGGAAAAGTTGTACGTTGACTCTAGAAACATTAACAGTATATAGAAAGATATGTATGTATATTCTTTCGTCGAGAAATGTCAAAAAATAGTGCCATTTGCGTATGAATATGAATCTGTTACTTTTTCCTTTTGATATCTGCCAAATATGTTTCTGCGATTCCGATCTTTTATCACCACAACTTGTATCGTTAGGACTAATATTTATATCCGGAGTTAGAAATATTTTTCTTTTGTCTTTTGCACCCCTTTCTATTTGATTTCTGATTAGGGTTGTTCTATCGGACAGATCTTTCTTTTTTTTTTCTGTCAGTGAATAATTTGCCCAATCCATGAATCTAATTCGAATGGTCGATGTCGATTTAGGAACAATTTTATTACTGCTTATGATTATGGAATCTTTTCCATTTTCATTCGGTTCATATACTTTCTTCAATACAAATAATAAAATTGGATTTACGTTTGCAAACTCTTTTATTTTTCTTTTTAAAAATAGAATCGTTTTGATAATCCATCTTGTTTTTTCTTTTGAGACCTTTCTAAACTGTTTTGTTTTTTTTTTGAAAACTCTTAGAACTAGAAAACATTTTTTTTTCACTTTTATCTTTTTTTTTTCGAATTCATTATAAATAGGTTCAAAAAAGGAAGGTTGTTGTCGGGCAGAACCAAAAGGTAGTTCGGTTTCCTTTCCCCAGATTGTTAAAAAACAAAAATTTTCTGTTTTCCCTTTCTTTTGGATTGGATCTCTATGATGGGATCGTAGTTTGGATTTGCGCCAGGGTTTCAGACAGAAAGGAAATAGGATTTTTATCTGAATACCATCTGTTAACCAGTTTTTCGGAAATTCTGTTTCTGATAATTGAACACCATTATAGGTGCATTTAACATGCATTTCTCTATTCCACTCCTTCAAATCCTCGTACCACTCGGGGAATTGAAATAAGAGCATACGGCCGAGGTTTTTAGCTATTATCAATGAAGGCAATATGATGTATTTTCTAAGAATCGATTGGGTTACTAACATAGTACCTCTTATGGCTTGAGCAAATATAAAAGTATCCCATGCTTCTGCTATTGCTATCCGTTCATTCTCGTTTTTTTTATCTTCAATTTTTTTTGCCTCTTCTTTTGCCTCTTCCTCCTCAGAATCCGAAGTTTTGAGTTTCGGTCCTGTATCTATCCAATTTCTAAAAATTAGATTCATTGTTCGGGAGATATCAAAAGAAAAAAATAAAGTTTTGTCTATTCTGTCCAAAAAAAGCAGGGAATGTGCATTCGCTTGAAACATTTCCCAAATAACCATTTTACGTCTTTGAGCGCGTATGGATCCTTTTACTATATCCCGACGAAAATCTGATTGTTGCGAGTAACGTACCAAAGCCAACTCTTCTGCTTGATCACTATTAGTACTGGTACTAGTATGAGTATTGGTATTCTGATCCGGATCCGCCTTATCAGTATAAATTACCACACGTTTGGCTTTTCTTGAACGAATCCCATGATTTTCTGTTGATTCTTCTGATTCTTCCTCATTTTCCTCCTCCCGCTCTTCAAAAGAATTGATCAATTTGTATGATCGTCGAGGAATCTTTTTACCGATTTCTTCTATTCCAATAGATTTATTTTGAATTGTTTGATTATTTTGATCAGTTGTAATTACATCGAATAGAAATTTCAAACATTTTTTTTGATTTTCTGAATCAAATCTTCTTTGTTCGGATATTAAAACAAGCTTTTTAAAATTCAGACTAAAACCAGTTGTTGATTTCCTATCTAATTCACTGATAGAGGTCAAGAAAGGACCAATGTCTGTCGATAATGGTTCTCCATTAAATGTATCCGTTTTATGTTCAAGTTTTTGGTAATCAGTAGGAAGCCTATCATGAATCTTATTTATCCAAACCATTCCTATAGAATCTTCTGTCCCTATAGAATCTTCTGTCGAAGTGATTGAGTCATCCACCGTTGAACGTGAA